CATTCTCTTGAAGCTCATCCTCTTTATGATAAATGATCCGTTTGCCCCGAAATGACCCAGCCCAATAGGGAAATCCCAATTCAGTGGGCCTTTCGATACAATAAAATAGATTACCATTGCCACAAGGGCGCCATATTCTAGGAGCCCAAACTATGTGATTGAATAAATCCTCCTCTATCTGTTGCGGATCGAGGGCCCCTTCTTCAAACTCCGATTCGTATTTTTCATATAGAAATCTCTGATCAACGATAGAACAAGATCCATTTTGCATCATATCTAACTGATTCCTTGGTTCGGACCGAAGAAGTAATGTCACTCGATTATTATCAAACTGACTGCAATCTTTTTCTGTCCGTGAGGATCCCGCCCGAGCCAGAGCGCCTTCTACTTCTAATAGTAATAGGCCATGAACTAGATCAGAATCATTCTCAACGAATCTGATCCAATTTTTTTCATCGGGTCTGGATGAAGACCAAAGATCTTGAGCGACCGATCCGGCAGAACAACTCAAAAGATAAAGAAGTATCGTTAATTTCTTCATGCTCGTTCCAAGTTCGAAGTACCATTTGTACAAATAAGAATCCCCCTCCTTACATGATTTCTTCTTCATATAGATAGATATAGGATCTATGGGGCAATTACTTAGAAGTACATTTTGTGCAACAGCCCTTCCTATCTGATAGAAAAGGATCCCATGATCCTGAACCGATCTTATCTGGGATCGAAAATCCCAAGTTTTTCTATGAAGAGCTGATCTAATTGTATTAGTTTCTATAATGGATTTCTTCTGTGTAATACTAATCGATAGGGCCTCATTGATAAGTGCTACAAGATCTCGTGCATTGGAACCCATGGTTATGGACCCGAATCCGTTAGTATGGAACATCTTCTTTTCCAAGTGAAATCCCCTAGTATATGAAAGAATGAAAAAGTGCTTTCGTTGTTGTGGAAGAGGAAGCCTTCGTATCTTAATGCATGTATTTAATTTCTTCGGAGCTATTAGAGCGGGATCCACTTTTTGGGGAATATGAGTCGAAGCAATAACAAGAATCTTTCCAGTGGAACATCTTTCACAATCCCTGGAGAGATAGTTCTCTAATAGACCGAGGGATAAGTAATTCGACTCATTCACATACAGATCATGAATGTTTGGAATCCATATTATGCAAGGAGACATTGCTTTTGCTAATTCGAATTGAAGGGTGATATCAAATCGGTATATTTTCGGCGTCATATACATAGTTAGCACATTCGTCATAGTTAGCAGCTCCGTATCAATATCACGGTCATCATCACTATCATCAATATCGTCACTATCATCAATATCGATATCGTCACTATCATCAATATCGATATCATCAATAAGATAACCTTTAGGCTTGTCATCCAGGAACTTGTTCGGAAATACCGTAATGAAAGGAACATAGGAGTTTGTCGCTAGGTATTTGACCAAACAGGATCGTCCAGTTCCTATAGAACCTATCACTAAAATACCTCTAGAAGGGGATAGGGCTAAGCGGAGCGAAAAGGGTTTTCCATGGGGAGATGGGGAATGAAAACTATTAGCCCCACACAAGGTTTGTGAATAAGTGATTGTCTGATAATGAGCAAGGAATATCCGTCTTTCTGCTAAACAGGATCTATTAAACTCATAATTCATTAGATCCTTTTGATGAATGTCAACTAAGTATCGTAAGGAAATTGATCCCGGTTGTTCAATCATTTGATAACCAGAGTCATTCTTTGATAAATGATCACTATGAGTCAGACTCAATAGAATTTGATCAATCCTTTTTTCTGTCGTTAAGGTGGAGAACTGAACCAAGAATTCTCTTTCTTCATCATCAATCGAATAACTGTTCGCGACCCAGAATTCTATTTTCTCATCAATCCAATCACCGTTCACGTTTTTTATTTTTCTTATCAATGAATAGATCTCTTTACTTGTACGACTTAGATGTCTCGTATTTCTCGAAAAAATGATTCGATTGATGGGATTTGGTATGATACTTACAAGATCGATGAGATTGATCTTCCAATATTTCTTCTTAGAACGTATTGATTTGACCCCATAAGCGGGACCACCACCCAATAGCATGTTGCCACCAGAAGCAGAACCCCGTATTTCTTCCAGAGAATCTCCTAATTGTTCCAGAACAACTAGAAAGAGATTCTTTAACCAGAAAGAATTCAGTTCAGATGTAGGATACCTATCCAGAAGTTTTCGAAATTCCATCATACATGATGGAATCATCAAAGATTTGATCTTTTCTAACTCTGTCTGTAACTCACTAGAGGCTCGGGAAACAAAGAGAAGATGTATACGAATCAAATATCCAGCAACAAGAAGAAGGAAAAAGATTGAATAGAGGAACTCCCGAGCATTTGTTGATCTCAGATGTGCCCATATCAATGGAAAGGGTGACTCATTATTTCGATGAATCATTTCTTCGGACAGAAGAAGATTCTGTAAACATTGATTCGAAATCTCACTTATCAG